GGTCGTCGATTCAGCATTGGATAAAAGAGGGAAAATGCCCTTTTTTAGACTAAGCGGTTCAAATCATTTTATCGAGATGAGTGTTCTATATCGATAAAATATTCATTTTCAAACCATCTCTATATTAAATAGTGGTAGAAAGAGTACCATGCTGCGTCTAGACTTCAAACGGTTTGCTTTAACCATCTTAATAGCCCCACATTATTGGTTGCTAGAGAATCAAAATGGATTTGCCAATTAATCACGAAATGCTGTGGTTCTTCCATATAATTTCTTAAGAAGTAATTCGCGAGATTATGCACCTTTCTTTCCTAGTTATAACGGAAAAGGGTACAGCTGATTGGATTCAGCCTATTCTTGAAATAAACAACTCACACACACTCCCTTTCCAAAAAAGATCAATACACCAATCACTACACTTAGATTTATTGGATTTGTTGCTAAAATATCGGTATTAAATCCGAAACTCCCGGCAGATGGCCAGTGGCCCAAAGAAACGAAAGAATCGGTTACATTTTTCATAGAATCTCCTCTTATAGATAGACTAAAAAATCGACCAGAGTTCTTTTTCTATCACTTTGCCCCTCTTTTTTATTTATTCTTTTTTTGAAATCGAGTCAAAAAATATTCGAGTTATAAAGTATGAACTACCCCCTTGAATTGTTGAAACACCTCATAAAAAGAATTTCCCTTGGACTACGAACGGGAAGGATGAAAGCGAGTCGGTATGCTAATTCCTCATCTGCAAATCAGCCCTTCCCGTAGGTTATTTTCTCAACCAATAAAGAATTGTAGGAGTAAAATCTTGATCGAATTTGAAAAAGCAAACGACAAGTCCAAGGCCATAAAATAGGAAAAATATGTATTTTTCCTATTTCTAAGATTAAACAATTAAACAAAAGGATTCGCAAATAAAAGTGCTAATGCTACAACCAATCCATAAATCGTTAAAGCTTCCATAAAAGCTAGACTAAGCAATAGAGTACCTCGTATTTTTCCCTCTGCCTCGGGCTGTCTCGCGATACCCTCTACGGCTTGACCCGCAGCAGTCCCTTGACCAACTCCAGGTCCAATAGAAGCAAGCCCTACGGCCAATCCAGCAGCAATAACGGAAGCAGCAGAAATCAGTGGATTCATGATAAGTTCCTCGTACCAACAAAAAGAAATGGTTAATGATACATTCAACCAATGAATTATGACTTAATTATTCCATTGATAGGATTCATCCAGTCGAAGTAACTAAGAACTTCGAATTTAAGTAATAATATTATTGAATCATCAGAACTACTTCGATATCTCTTTTTTCGTTTCTATCCACCGAGTTTTTGTGAATCCATAGAACTTTTGTTCTGCCATTTCTTGGTGCCGAGCTGTTATTTCAATTCTTCCATCTTTTCTTGATTTCATCTCTTTATTCAGCCAATTCACAGCCACAACGATACGAAAGGACTTCTATTGGAACCCAGTAGTAGGGCAAATGAAATAGATCTTTAGTTCATATATAAGTAGTCAATATCGAATATCACATATACATGTCTTTCTTACATAACGTAAACCATTAGATTCAATCGGATTGGGGAATCAATCCATTTTTTTAGGAATCCCGTTTTTTGTAAATTCTTTTCTGCCTTCCGTTTTCTTTATCATTATTCCAACCCAATACAATCGAAATGGGCAAATCAAATTGATTAGGGCGAATTATTGCATAGAACTATCATTATTTGATTGCTCTAAGTTCATGCAATTTATTATTTATTAATATTGATATTGACTATTTTCTTTTGGTCAATTATTGAATAAAATCAACTGTAAAGGAGAATTGTTTCTCCTATTTTTTATTTAATCACACGTCGTAAACATCGATTTGATTCAAATTATGATTTGCCTAAGAAGATTGGCTGACCAATATAATAGAAAGTGAATATTCGTCGAGGAAAGGTAGGATATTAAGTGGACGAAAGGAGAATTTTAGGAAAAAGATCTTTTAGATCTCTTTCCTTTTTTTTACAACTCTCTAATATCGTAATTTTCGATTTTTTTGTTCCTATTGCTTTCTATCGTGTATAGAGTCTTGTATATTTCTATTCCTTAAGTAAATCATCTTGAGCCGCACATACATTGCTTTGCACTAAGCTAAAAAAAGACTATTTCAATGATGGCCCTCCATGGATTCACCTATATAAGCCGCGGCTAAAGTTGCAAAAATAAGAGCTTGAATACCACTTGTAAATAATCCAAGGAACATGACAGGGATAGGAACCACTGAAGGTACTAAAGAAACAAGAACAACAACTACTAATTCATCTGCTAAGATATTCCCGAAAAGTCGAAAACTAAGTGATAAGGGCTTTGTAAAATCTTCTAAGATGTTAATGGGTAAAAGGATTGGGGTTGGTTGAATATATTTCCCAAAATAACTTAATCCCTTTTTGGTAAGACCTGCATAGAAATATGCCACTGACGTGAGTAAAGCCAAAGCAACAGTAGTATTTATATCATT